TACTCTGATGGATTGTTATCGTGTATTGCTTAATTGAAGCATACCAAGCCTTTCATTCATTTTATTGAAAGGCTTGGTATGCTTCAATTGTTTGGTGTTATTCTTCATACTTCTTCCCATTCCATCAATAATGGATATGTGCAGTTCCCCTGCATCCAGCAGGAATTGAACCCGCGAGTTCGCCAATTATGAGTTGGGCGCTTTAACCATTCAGCCATGGATGCTGGATAAAGATCATCAACATATTCATTCTATAATATGAGTATAGACTCAGATCTAAAATTGGGTAGTTCGGGATTGGGACCCATTTACATTCTTTCTCTCATACTTGATTCATGTCAAATATTCTCAATAGACATTCAAATAACATTTCATTGAATTAATTTGATAATAAGCCATGGACGAAACAAAATATGTGAATCAATTAGAATTGATTGTATTTATTGTTCGGTCCTTTGGTCTTCCACTCATGGTGGGTGGGATAATAATGAAGAAGTTGACGTAAAAATATAATAATTTTATCTATTTCAAAGGAGTATATTCATGTTCCTATTTCCCTAATATAATACTTTCTGGCTGGATATTTTAATTAATATATAGTATCATTCCTACCTATTCTTGCATCCTTGATTTCCAGAGCTTTGGCTCCCATTGGTCAAGAACCGGACTACTAGTTACGAATCAAGTATCGAACCAATGGGAAGATACTTGGATCCGATCTAAGATCATTATATGTTCGCTCCAGTTCTTGTTGTTCTTGATGTTGGAACAGTCTCCCTTTCTCTATGGGCTATGAGTTCTAGTATACAGGGTATATCTGCATTTATAGGAGCTTCAATTCTCGTGCTTATTTTCATCGTTGGTTCAGTCCATGCGTGGCGAAGAGGAACATTGGGTCCTTAATTTCCGAGTGGGGGAGGTAAGTACAAAATGACATAAACCCAATGATGAATCCTATGAAGTTACCTTTACTCGATCAAACAATTTTGAATCCAGATATTTCAACTACCCCAAACGATCTGTCGAACGAATTGGGCCAAACTCTCCAGTTTATGAACGCTCCTTTACAGTATTAATTGTGGTTTCATCAAATTCGCTTCATTAATAGATTCGCGATTCGACTCCGATCGTTACGGTCCGGTACCAAGATCTGGACCTAGACGAGCTTACCTCATTATAACAGCGGGGACTGTGACCATGAAAAAGGCTCCTTCTGTAGTGAGATTTATTATACGAACAAATGCCGGAACCAAAATATGTAGTTGCCCTGGAGCATGTACTATCACAGAGAAATGTTTGGTACAGATTATTATAGTACCGTTCGCAAAGTAGATAAGTTAATTCCTGTGTCTATTCGCCAGATTGCCCACCTGAACCAGAGGCTATTATAGATGCTATAACGAAACTTCGTGAAAGAAAAGATAGTTCGATGGATATATGAGGCCCGAACTCCAACAAGGAAAGAATAAAATATTTCACTATAAATCATAGGGATCATCATATTGGATCCAGTATTCATACTAGAAACTATGGTCAAAAGTTATTACATCAATCTTATGAACCTCAATTCGAATCTACTTTCGAGATACCCTCTGCAACGTTTGGATCTACTTCAACTCTGCAATAATAGATCTATCATTGGGATAATCTATCCCATTTCGATTCGGATGGAATAGGATGAATAGATTCCGACTAGTGCCGAATTATCAGTCCCACCGTCAAATCTTGACTTCTGAGTTCTCGATCCTACTTTTTTATATGTACAGAGTATCGGGATTCAATTGGAACGGACAGAGAGGGACAATATGAGCAAAGAAGAGGGAGAGAACAGATTGATCCATCTATCTATTTTTATCGGGGTGTCTCCGTATGTAGATATACATCTAGATATAATAGATTTAGATAGATGGATATGGAGACATGGATATTGACATCTTGCCAGGAACCAGATTTGAACTGGTGGCACGAGGATTTTCAGTCCTCTGCTCTACCAACTGAGCTATCCCGGCTCTTCCCTGTGGATCATCCTGGTACAGGGTTTTAACTTGTGTCAACTAAAAAGAAGTAAAAATACCTTTTTACTAGTTTTTAGAATGATCTTTATTATTTTCGATCTGGAAGTCACTAATATGATAAAAATGGACTGCAATTGAATAATTTAAAAATGATCTAATCTATTCTATGTAGATCATATATCACAAAATAAATTGATCATATGATCAACTTATTAACAGATCAACTCAACTTGTCATAAGATGGATGAAAAGATTCATGTTCTAATTTCTTCTCTTCATGAAAAAAAAAAATAGCGAGGTAAAAGAATCGAGAAATTAGAATGGATTCGAACCAATGGAATTGGAGAAGATAGATCAATCCGTTCGGGAACGAACCTGGGTGGGGATAGAGGGACTTGAACCCTCACGGTCTATAAAGCCAACGGATTTTCCTCCTACTGCAATTTGCATTGTTGTTTACATTGACATGTAGAATTGGACTCTATCTTTATCCTCGTCCAACCATTTATTCCAAAAAAGAATTAAATTCTCCATCTAGAGTAGATAAGTTCATAATTGGATTACTTAATGTAAAATCAGTACTTCAACTTGAATCTGGCATCTATCTTATGAATAAAATGCTTGGAACGATTCAAGTTCTGATCGCCAGTTTTGTCTGATGTTATATAACATCTCTCTCCATTTTTGAGGTGTAAATAGATCGTTCTATAACTACAGTATTGGACCAAATGAGATTCATTCGTTAGAATAGCTTCCATTGAGTCTCTGCACCTATCCCCTTCCTATCTTAGGAGAAGAAACATTGTCTTCATGAACCGGATTTGGCTCAGGATTACCCATTCAAAATATCCCAGGGTTCCCTGGATTTGGAAGCTATCACTTGGTAGGTTTCCATACCAAGGCTCAATTCGATCAAGTCCGTAGCGTCTACCAATTCCGCCATATCCCCTTTCTCGAAGAACAAGATCATACCTTGATCTAATCCTATTATGTAATATCCATCAGCATTATTCATTGGATATTTGCTCAATATTGGGTGGGAGAAATATCCTCCCCTACTCCCCTTCTCTCCCCTTCTCTCCCCTTCTCTACCCATCTCTCCCCTTCTCTATCTCTACCCCAATCGAATATGACTGGAATCATTATATTATTTATCCATTTGAAATGCAATGTTATTATCCTCCCCTAGTCGATTTGGAAGAGTGAGTAAAACGATCGATATCAATTGACCCTTACTTCTCCTTTCTTTCCCTTGAAAGAATCTACATTCAGACAATGTTCCGTTGTAATCGTAATCTGGATTGCGTCATTGAATCTGATTCGCGCTATAATCGTTAGGATTCCAAAGGAATCTATGGATCTAACCCCAATGAAATGGGAAATGATATTCCATCGAGCCTGCTTAGCTCAGAGGTTAGAGCATCGCACTTGTAATGCGATGGTCATCGGTTCGATCCCGATAGCTGGCTCTTTTCCGTTCCTCTCATTTCCATAATCCACAAAGTTTTGTTAGGATCAAGATGGAATGGAGAATACTCTTACGATCGTTCGTCGGGTCCGTCATGCCATGATCATTTACTCCCAACTAGGAACGGGATGAATGAAATGATTGGAGCTATTAGGATCAATAACAAATTGGAGAAAGATCTTCGTTTTCCATATAAAAGAATTCCAGTAGTACTCATACGGGTTATACTATTCTTTCTTCTTTCTAGCACTATTTGTTAATTGAATAAGGAGTTTCTATGTCCCGTTATCGGGGACCTCGTTTAAAAATAATACGTCGTCTGAAAACTTTACCAGGTCTCACTAGTAAAAGACCCAAAAACAGAAAGGATCCTATGAACCGGTCTTCTTCCAGGAAAATATCTCAATATCGTATCCGGCTAGAAGAAAAACAGAAATTGCGTTATCATTACGGACTAACGGAGCGACAATTGCTGAAATATGTTCGTATTGCTAGAAGAGCCAAAGGCTCAACGGGTCAGGTCCTATTGCAATTACTTGAAATGCGTTTGGATAATATTCTTTTTCGATTGGGTATGGCTCCCACTATTCCCGGAGCTAGACAATTAGTGAATCATGGACATATCCGGGTCAATGACCATATGGTAGATATACCAAGTTACCCTTGCAAACCTCAAGATGTGATTACTATAAGAGATCAACAAAGATTGAGAGCTAAGAATATGGAGCCATTCCAGTTTATGGCTCTTTTTCTTCCTGTAAGAGGAAGATCTTTCTAAAATAAATTAGAAAGAATTCAATTAGAAGATTAGAGGAGTTGAGCAAAAAAAATTCCTTGATAAAGGGAAAGAACAACCTAGAATTTCTAAAACTAGAATGGATAGAATCCTTTCTTCTCTCTCGGAAATAGAAGAGAGAGAAGAAAGGAATTCCGGAATTTGGATTCAAATGTGGAAGGAAAGAAGTGACGGAATATCCGTCAATGGGATTGTGGCGTGTATAGTTTAGTGATACAGGTGGGTTTTATTCGTTACATTATCAACTTAAATAGTTAAAGGATATTTTACATGGATCTCTGATCCATCCAAAGCTCTATCTATCTATAACTGAAGGGCCAAATACAACCATCAGAGTCAGAACAGTGAGCTGCGCAATAACTTCTAGATCCATTTGGTTTTCTTTCACCCTCCATTGACTGAATGTATGAATAAAATGTTGTCGGGATCAATCACTTTTCTTCTATTTTGTCTTCTTCGGACTCCTACCCATTGGTGTAGGTTCGATCAGGAACCTATGGCGTTGAGCAACTGATATATTTACAATAATACATAAAATAGATAGAGAACCCTAAATAGATAGAGAACCCTTCAATATCTAGATAATAAAATTGGATACTGGAGATAAATAAATGGACTAATCCATGTAACGCATTTAATCAAACTGATTGGGGAGGGAATGAAGATATGGCAATAGAATTCCAATTTTTGATAGCTTCTTTTCTTGCTTTTACAGCAGTTTTTCTAGGTATCAAATTAGGTCAAGCACTGTATGACTGATTTTTTCTGCTTTTCTTGGCCTGGCCATCGGCCAGGCCAAGAAAAGCAGAAAAAATCAGTCATACAGAACTATTTTTAACGAAATGAACAATATGATTGACTGGATTGTTCTTTATCCAACTGAATAATTGCAATATTCATTATATTGCCGATACAATCTGTACATACTATGGTATACACCTTTACTCCACCATTCATTTTGTTATACATGTTGTTATACATGAACTCTTCCATCTTGGAGAGATGGCTGAGCGGACCAAAGCGGCGGATTGCTAATCCGTAGTACGGATCATCCGTACCGAGGGTTCGAATCCCTCTCTCTCCGTTCGTCCACTATTGATCCTAAAAACGAATAACCCCGAATCTTTCTACGGAACGGAAAAGACCTATTAACCTAGATACTTCCTATTTTGACCTTTTTTTTCATTGCATAGCACAAAATGATAAAGTTATCATTTTGACTGAGCATTTGAACTATGCTCAGTATTTTTTTTTTTTCCCGCAGTAAAGTATTACTGTTTAGTAGAAAAATGCTATTTTTAATCAAAATTTATATCTGACTTAGTCCATAAATTGCAAAGGTATCGTTCATGAACGAATGGAAGGATTAGAAGATCTCGTTTCTTTCCTCTTTTTTTATCAATATAAATGGGACCAATCCCTACATTGTGTATTGGTACATACAAACGATAAAATATCTTTGCCTCTCCCTGCTATTATGTATGAACAAAATGGTTTCAAACCTGTTCCATCATTAGCAATGTCCAAGTGAATAGATGTTCACTTTCGAGATGATCCGGGTCTAGCTCGATAACATGATCTCTTCCAATCCAATGTGAGAAAGTTACATAGTGTCTACTTTTTCCGATAAAGGGGTGTTTGCATGGGTTTGCCTTGGTATCGCGTTCATACCGTCGTATTGAATGATCCTGGACGGTTAATTTCTGTACATATAATGCATACAGCTCTAGTTGCTGGTTGGGCTGGTTCAATGACTCTGTACGAATTAGCAGTTTTTGATCCATCCGATCCTGTTCTTGATCCAATGTGGAGACAAGGTATGTTCGTTATACCTTTTATGACTCGTTTGGGAATAAAGGATTCATGGAGTGGATGGAACATCACCGGAGAAACTGTAATTAATCCCGGTATTTGGAGTTATGAAGGTGTGGCCGGGGCACATATCATGTTTTCTGGCCTGTGCTTTTTGGCAGCTATCTGGCATTGGGTATATTGGGATCTGGACATATTCTGTGATGAACGTACGGGAAAACGTTGTTTAGATTTGCCAAAAGTATTTGGAATTCATTTATTCCTCTCAGGAGTAGCTTGTTTCGGATTTGGAGCATTTCATGTAACGGGTTTGTATGGTCCTGGGATATGGGTGTCTGATCCTTATGGACTAACTGGAAAAATACAACCAGTGGATCCAGCATGGGGAGCTGAAGGTTTTGATCCTTTTGTTCCAGGAGGAATAGCTTCTCATCATATAGCAGCGGGTATTTTGGGTATATTAGCAGGTCTATTCCATCTCAGTGTTCGTCCTCCCCAACGTTTATACGTAGGATTACGCATGGGGAATATTGAAACGGTCCTATCCAGCAGTATTGCTGCTGTGTTTTTTGCAGCTTTCATTGTTGCTGGGACCATGTGGTATGGCTCCGCAACTACTCCGGTCGAATTATTCGGTCCCACTCGTTACCAGTGGGATCAGGGATACTTCCAACAAGAAATAGATCGACGAGTTCGTGCCGGTCTGGCCGAAAATTTAAGCCTATCAGAAGCTTGGTCCAAAATTCCCGAGAAACTCGCTTTTTATGATTACATTGGTAATAATCCAGCTAAGGGGGGGTTATTCAGAGCAGGTGCAATGGACAATGGAGATGGAATAGCTGTTGGTTGGTTAGGACACCCTATCTTCAAAGATAAGGAGGGAAATGAGCTTTTTGTACGTCGTATGCCTACCTTTTTCGAAACATTTCCAGTAGTTCTGGTGGACAAAGAAGGAATTGTGAAAGCCGATGTTCCTTTTAGGAGGGCAGAATCAAAGTATAGTGTTGAACAAGTAGGTGTAACTGTTGAGTTCTATGGTGGTGGACTTGACAGGGTCAGTTTTGGTGATCCTGCTATAGTTAAAAAATACGCTAGACGTGCTCAATTAGGTGAAATTTTTGAATTAGATCGTGCTACTCTAAAATCTGATGGTGTTTTTCGTAGTAGTCCAAGGGGTTGGTTTACTTTTGGACATGCTACATTTGCTCTCCTTTTCTTTTCTGGACACATTTGGCATGGTTCTAGGACCTTATTCAGAGATGTTTTTGCTGGTATCGACTCGGATCTGGATGCTCGAATAGAATTTGGAGCATTCCAAAAACTGGGAGATCCAACTACTAAAAGACAAGTGGTATGATATTGCTCCTATCTCTTCTCTAATAAATATTAGTACGAAAGCTATCTCCATAATTGTAAATTACGATCAAATCAAATCTATGGAAGCATTGGTTTATACATTCCTGTTGGTATCGACCCTAGGGATAATCTTTTTCGCTATTTTCTTCCGAGAACCACCCAAACTTCCGACTAAAGGGGGAAAATAATTTTGCTTCTCCAAATCGTCATTCTTTCTCTCCCATCAAAGAAAGAATGACCTTCCCTATAGGGAAGGTCATTCTTTCAATTAGTCCTCGTGATCCTCAAAAGGATCCCTAAGTTGTTTAGAGGGTTGCCCAAAGGCGGTGTATAGGGCATAACCAGTAAAGCTTACAAGTAAACAAGATATGGAGATGGTGACTAAGGTTGCAGTTTCCATTATTAGGTGATCCCAATATCATGGTATGTTTACCATATAATAACAAAGTTAACAGATCTCAACCAATACAATAGTTTCTATGGCTACACAGACCATTGATGATACTTCCAAAACCACGCCAAAAGAAACCCTTGTAGGAACGACCTTAAAACCGCTTAATTCAGAATATGGTAAAGTAGCTCCTGGATGGGGAACTACTCCTCTTATGGGTTTTGCAATGGCTCTATTTGCAGTATTCCTATCTATTATCTTGGAGATTTATAATTCTTCCGTTTTATTGGATGGGATTCCGGTTAGTTGGGGCTGAGGAACTCCAAAATTCACCTGGTGAGCTCTTGAAGAAAAAAAAGAAGAACTGAGGGATTCAAACCCAGACCAAATAGTGGCTTTGAGTTTTTAGCTTATCTTGTTCCAATAGTTTGATCGTGTAATTACTTTTCTCTAAGGATTTTTGGAATATGGGTGTGCGACTTGTTGAAATCGATCCATATTTATAGTACAGAAGACCGATCTGTTATCTTCATCAAGATGGTCCTACCTCGTTGGATATTTCATTTCTAGAATATTGAATCTCTAGAGCACGAGGTCTATCATAGATATGTTCCGGGAAGATCTGAACTATGGTTTGTACCTATCATTTCCTCGTCACCAGACTTCCAATAAAGAAATTGAAAGAGGTATTTCCTATAATAAATCGAAGGATCTATCCCCTCTCATAATTATGCTGATTATGACCAAAGAATGATATAGTATCTGATTTCTCTTAGTTAGCATATTTCGTCGAATGAGCGAAAATGAAAAGGTTATTACCCAGAGAACCTTTTGGGGATTTGATAAAATCATCGGGGTCTAATTGAAATCTGAGGTTTGGATTGATTCATCTATTGAGATCTCGACAAGATAATTTCTATAAATCGTCTATATTAGTTCTTTTCTAGGGAACTGATATCACACGAATAGGGTAAAAGATCGTTCAAAGGGCCTATAGTGATTTATCATAGGGATGAGCCGACTTGAAATTTTGGCACTTTTTTTTAATTTTGGCACTTTTTTTAATTTTGGCACTATAGAGTCTTCTAATAGAAATGCTGGATTGTTTCGAATCATCTTCATTTCTCCAGCCGGTCAGGCAACGAACCCTCAAGTATCTCTTTTCCAAAATTTATTTATTCGTGTCCAAAAACATTTGCGTGTTCTTGTTCAAGCCGTATGAAGGGAAATTCTCATGTACGGTTTTTAGAGGGGGAATTTCAGTTTACCTATCTCAATAAAGTATACGATCGGTTCGAAGAGCGTCTCGAGATTCAGGCGATTGCGGATGATATCGCCAGTAAATATGTTCCTCCTCATGTCAATATATTTTATTGTCTAGGGGGGGTCACACTTACTTGTTTTTTAGTACAAGTAGCTACTGGTTTTGCTATGACTTTTTACTATCGTCCGACCGTTACAGAAGCTTTTGCCTCTGTTCAATACCTAATGACCGAAGTTAACTTTGGTTGGTTAATCCGATCAATTCATCGATGGTCGGCAAGTATGATGGTTCTAATGATGATCCTGCACGTATTCCGTGTTTATCTCACAGGTGGATTCAAAAAACCCCGTGAATTAACTTGGGTCACAGGTGTAATTTTGGCTGTGTTGACCGTATCTTTCGGTGTAACTGGTTATTCTTTGCCCTGGGATCAAATTGGTTATTGGGCAGTGAAAATTGTGACTGGTGTGCCTGAGGCTATTCCTGTAATAGGATCTCCTCTGGTAGAATTATTACGCGGAAGTGTTAGTGTGGGTCAATCTACCTTGACTCGTTTTTATAGTTTACACACTTTCATATTACCCCTTCTTACTGCTGTATTTATGCCAATGCACTTTCTAATGATCCGTAAGCAGGGTATTCCAGGTCCTTTATAGAGAGGAAAGATAGATTGAAAATAACTATTCATAACTTATTGTTCCGAGTAACGACAGTAATATATCATCGCCAGGAATATTTCTTATTCAAAAATGGAAATATCCATAGAAAATATGGTCCTCGGATTTCTCCTTTCGATTTTGGAGTATTATTCATCCAATACAAACAAATAATTGGAGTATATTCTCAGACGGAGAAGATGGATTATGGGAGTGTGTGACTTGAACTATTGATTAGGCCATGCAGATACTTTCTCCGATCTACCACATAAATATTTTTTATAAAATGTGTCTCTGTCCCAATTTCCTTATCAGAAATAGGAAGTTTAGCACCTGGGTGGAAAGGCATTGGTCAGTTTGTTCCGTTCCAAGAGAATTCTTTCTATGATCGAATCCGAATCAGGAAGGGCTCCGTGAGATCCGGACAATGGGACAATATTTTCATATATTCAATAATTGGACTATATGACTTTACTTCTCCTTTTCATAGTGTGAAAATGCATCCATTTCCCTTGCATCCATTTCGATGGGAAAACTATTGGAGTGAAAGAAGGGATCTAAGGAAGGAGAGAGGCCGGATCAATAACAAGTCAATACCTTGTATGCAAAAAAACTTTTGAGGTCTATTCGTGGTGATAAACACAAATTACAAGGACTAAGATGGTCCAAAAGGCATATCGATCATGATCGAATTTGTGAGCTTACTTGGGTCATGAGCATTTAACTGGAATAATAAAATGACCAATGATGGATGATCATAGACATTATTAGTTCCTATTTTTCCAATTTGTCTTCCATCACGGGAAAAATAAGTGATATATACTTCCTCCAGTTATTGTTCGAGCCGGATGATAAAAATCGGCATGTCCGGTTCTTTCGGGGGATAGATCCATAAAGATCTACTTATCCCAATAACAAAGAAACCTGACCTAAATGATCCTGTATTAAGGGCTAAATTAGCTAAAGGTATGGGACATAATTATTATGGAGAGCCCGCTTGGCCCAATGATCTTTCATATATTTTTCCAGTAGTAATTTTAGGTACTATTGCATGTACAATAGGTTTAGCGGTTCTAGAACCATCAATGATTGGTGAACCAGCAAATCCATTTGCAACTCCTTTGGAGATATTGCCCGAATGGTATTTTTTCCCTGTATTCCAAATACTTCGTACAGTACCTAACAAATTATTAGGTGTCCTTTTAATGGGCTCAGTACCCGCGGGATCATTGACGGTGCCTTTTCTAGAGAATGTGAATCAATTTCAGAATCCATTTCGTCGTCCAGTAGCTACAACAGTATCCTTGATCGGTACTGCAGTAGCCCTTTGGTTGGGTATTGGGGCAGCGTTGCCTATTGATGAATCTTTAACTTTAGGTCTTTTCCAATTTGATCCAACTGTCGAATATAAAAATATTTTAATTTTTTTATTCATATATCTAGGGAGTAGTTGCTTTAAGACAAATTATATCTCCCTAGATATACCTATCTTGTCAGATATTTCTTTCGAATATTCCACGAAAGAGAGATATGTCAAAGATTCTCATGACTCTCCAAAAGAACTTGGGGAAAGGAAATGAAGAGATGAAATGAACCATTTTATGAACCCGAAACTAATTCCTGGGTGGATCAATTGCAAAAAGTTTTTGTAGAACTTCCAATACCTGTTCGACAGATTCCTTCCCGAAGTGTTCAATTCTCATTAGATCTTCTCGACTGTAATTTAAGAGGTCCAATAATGTATGTATATTGGCTCTTCTGAGGGAGTTATAGATTTTTGGGGGTAACTCTAATTGGTCAATGAAAATAAGTTGAAATGCAATTTTTTCTTTCGTTTCCCCCGTATCAGTCAATAAGTGCGAAAGGGGGAAGGGAAGCATATTAGATCCTTTTTTATTGTTCATTCCATCGATGTTCTGTTCCTCTCCATGCAGGAAGGGAATAAATAAGTCGATCAAATTTCGAGAAGCTTCGTAAAGTGCCTCCCTAGGAGTTAACCCCCCATTCGTCCATATTTCCAGGAAAAGGACTTCTCGTATTTCATTTCCGCTCCCATAGGAATGAATACTATAATTCGCATCGCGAACAGGCATAAAAACAGCATCTATAGGAAAAATTCCGTCCTGATAATTATTTGGACTATGTATAATATATCCGCGATTTTTTTCAATTTGTAATCTGATATCAGAAGTAATTGATTTAGTAAGTCTAGCTATATGTTGTGTAGTATCAATTATTTTCACAGAAGGTGGTAATATGATATCTTGAGCAGTTACATTTCTGGGTCCAACAATATAAATAGAAGCTTCTCGGATTCCGTATGAGTCACTTCTAAGTACAATTTCTTTTAGATTCATCAAAATGTCATGTACTGATTCTTCAATACCTATTATCGCGGAATATTCATGTTTTATGTTCTCTAATTTTACACGTGTGATACATGTTCCTTCTACTTCTCCAAGTAAAGCTCTTCGCATTGCGATGCCTATTGTATCGGCTCGACCTTTGCGTAGCGGGGATAGAGCAAAACGGCCATAATGAAGACGCTTACTGTATGCTCTGGATTCGATGCATTTCCATCGTAGTGTCTGAATAGAGACTGAGATTTCATCTCGAATCATACCAAGAATATTTGATCAGATCATTAAATCATTTCTTTCTCTTGAAATTCATTCAATTCTTACACACGTCTCTTTTTGGGAGGTCTACATCCATTATGTGGCATAGGGGTTACGTCACGTACAAAACTTAATAGTATGCCACTTCTACGAATGGTTCGTAATGCTGTATCTCTCCCTCGACCAGGGCCACTTATCATAACTTCTACTCGTTCCATACCCCGATCCATTAATGCACGAATAACATTTTCTGCTGCAGTCTGGGCAGCAAATGGTGTACCTCTCCTTGTACCTTTGAATCCACAGGCACCAGCAGAAGACCAAGAAAGAACTTGTCCCCGTACATCTGTAGCAGTCACTATGGTATTGTTAAAACTTGCTTGAACGTAAATAACTCCTTTGAGTACTCGATGTTCATTCCTACGTGAACCAATTCTTTTTATAGTTTTTGACATATTAATCATTATGAGTTCAGTTCGAAAAATGCATATCGAAATCTATTTTACCACTAGATCCGTTAATTGATATAGAAGAGGATTACCCCTGTTTTTGCTTATGTCTCGGATTAGAACAAATTATCATAACTCGTTTCCGTCTACGAATTGGTCGACATTTTCCACAAATTCTACGAATAGAAGCACGAATTTTCATATTTGTGACCCTCCAATTTGCTCATATTACATTTTGTTTCCTGAGACAGAGAGTCTGTTTCATCTATGATTCTCGATCCCTATCAGATGTTCAAAAGGTGATTCAATCCTTTGAAGATTTGTTGCTAAGTCTATATATTATACGTCCTTTGGTTAAATCATAAGCACTTAATTCGACCTTGACCCTATCTCCTGGTAGTATTCGTACGGAATTACGTCGAATCCTACCCGAAATATGAGTCAGAATCTGACATCCATTATCTGTCAGAACTCGAAACATACCGTTGGGGAGTGATTCAGTAACCAAACCTTCCGCATGGATCAGATTCTGTTTCTTCATCGAATCTCCTCCTCTTTTGATTCAAAAACTTGACTAACGTGCTTGGATGAAGATGAATGGTGTCTCGACTTGCTCCGACTTTTCTTACTATGGGGATATCTTACAGAATCAATATTTTTGGACAACATTTGGATTAATTACCATACATAACATAAAATTTCTCCTCCAATTTTTTTCTGTCGAGCTTCTCGATCCGTCAAAATTCCTTGGGAAGTAGAAAGAATTACGATCCCCATTCCACCTAGAACTTTTGGAATTTCTCGATAATTAGAATAAATTCTCAAACCAGGTTTGCTGGTACGCTTTGACGTGGTCATATATGTCCTTTTCTTCCTTCTCCGATATTTTGAAGTCGATATCAAAAAAGATTTTTGGCCTTCCTGATGTTCCCTAACATCTTCTATAAAACCTTCTCGTAAAAGGATCCTTCCAATGTTCTTGGTAATATTAGTAGCTGTTACTCGAACCGTTCCTTTTTCTACCATGTCAGCGTTTCTTATAGAAGTAATTAGATTGGTAATAGTATCGTTACCCATGACGAACGAATTCTTAGGAATTCCTGGTCTCGATATAAAAGGCATGTTCGATCTTCTTTGAGGAATATGCCTGAGGTGCAATGAATTTAATTGATCCATGTACCATTTGATGAACCTTAAGTCAAAGATTCTTACAAGATCTATCAGTACTTATAATACTTCGGGAGCCAATGAAACTATTTTCGTGAAATTCAATTGTCTCAATTCCTGAGCAACCGGACCAAAAACTCGAGTTCCTTTTGGATTTCCTTCCTGATCAATGACAACGGCTGCATTGTCATCAGATCGTATCATCATTCCATTGTCACGTTCAAATTCTTTACAGGTGCGTATAACTACGGCTCTAACTACTTCCGATTTTTCCAGGGGCATGTTAGGTACTGCTTCTTTAATTATAGCAATGATAACATCACCTATATGAGCGCATTTACGATTACTTGCTCCTAGAACTCGAATACACATTATTTTTCGGGCTCCACTGTTATCCGCTATATTCAAATAAGTTTGAGACTGAATCATTTTTCCTCCAAAATATTTTTTACCTCGGCAGATAACATGAAAAAAAGGAAGAGTTCTTACGAACTAGTAATCTTCTTCCACCAGAAATAACTCTTTGATTCTGTATGGATGGGTTGGGTTAAGTAGTAACAAATTGAGTACGTATAGGCATTTTGTATGCAGCTATTCTAGCAGCTGCTCTAGCGACGGTTTCGGATACTCCGCCCATTTCATAAAGTATTCGACCTGGTCTGATGACAGATACCCAATATTCAGGAGATCCTTTCCCGGAACCCATACGTGTTTCTGCAGGTCTCATTGTAATAGGTTTGTCGGGAAATATACGTACCCATATTTTTCCGCCACGACGGGCATAACGATTAATCGTTCTTCGTCCGGCTTCTATCTGCCCAGATGTGATCCAAGCGGGTTCAAGTGCTTGAAGAGCGAATCTACCGAAACAAATGCGATTGCCGCGGTAAGATACTCCTTTCATTCTTCCCCTATGTTGTTTACGAAATTTTGTTCTTTTTGGGTTATAGTCGATGGTTAATAGTATTTTGATCCCATCTCTAATCCAGAACCGGACATGAAAGTTTCTTCTCATCCGGCTCCTCGTGAATAATCAATGTGTAGATAAATGAGTCTATATCTATGCATTACACATATTGTATATAGAATATAATTTACAGGACGAATAACTCTTACATTTCCATCCAATGTCTTAATAAAGAATTTCACAGGCGAATATTGACTCTTCCAGTATTTGCTCCATGGGGTCGACTTACCTATAGACTCCAATGATATTAATTGGTTTTTGGTTTATTTCGCCATCCTATCCAATGAATGATTAAGATTCCTATATGATCTTATGCAGTCATAGGTTCCATCGTTCCATAGCTTCTATCTAAATGCCCAGGTCTTCCCTCCGCAATGGAGCTTTCTTTTCATCTGTTACGGAATCAATTTCCTTAGTTTCCATCGACCCGAAGCTCTTTCTCCTTCATAAACTGAATTCCTTCAATCTTGCTTGAATGAATCAGGATGATTCTTATGCTTTATCACACTGCTTTTTGGAGGGTAGTTAATGAACCATACAATATTGGGAGAATATTTCTCCTTTTTCTTCTTTTTCCGCATTACCAAACACCTTTCTCGCTTCACGAGAGATCAAAATATCATATCATTTTTTATCTCGTGGAAGAAAGTATTTACGAGGTGATAGTATCTACCCATAGTTATTGGATCTTGGCAATATGAAGCAATGAGTTGTCTCTAGTTTATTTATAGAGACCAATCCGTTCTTATTTCGAGTTCTCCATAACATAACTTCGGAAAAGAATGAAAAGCTCGATTCCAACGAGTCGCACACTAAGCATAGCACGGTTCCAAAATGGTAAATCTAATTTCTATTCGATCTGATAGAATTGATGATCCATGATCGGGCAGATTGGAAAAAAAAGACCAATTATTCCTACTCTTCTAAAATCCAAATTTTTATCCCTAAAACTCCATAGATGGTTTTAACCGGATAATAACAATAATCAATCCTAGCCCGAATTGTCTGTAGGGGAACCCTACCTCCCCTGTCCCATTCGACCCGGGCAATTTCCTTTCCATCGAGACGTCCTGCAATTTGGATCTGAATACCTTCTACCTCTTCCCGTTCAGCCAGTTCAATAGCTTTCTTCATTGTTTTTCTGAATGGAACTCTCTTCTCTAGCTGTAGGGCAATATACTCTGCAAGAATATTAGGTTTTCTATAGGGTTTCGCAACTTTTTCTATAGCAATGTGAAGTTTTCGGTCCACAGAATCGAGCATATTTAGTACATCATTTCTTAATTTTTCAATTCCTTGACCCCTACCTTCTATTAACAACAAGTTGGGAAATCCAATATAGATTTTGACCTTAATCAAATCGATCTTTCTGCAAATCTCTACACGTGCAATTCCTCCATAATTCGAGGAGCTCTTTATATGCGTTCGTACATAGTTTTCAATGCAAGTACGTATTTTTTGATCTTCTCGGAGATCTTTGGAATAATTCCTTTGTTGTGCGAACCAATGGGAACGCTCATTTTGAGTTACACCAAGTCTAAAACCAAGTGGATTTATTTTCTGCGCCATACATATCCTTTTTTTCGGGATTCTATTGACATAATCGGATCATTCGATCTGGAGATTTCCTCCGATACAATAGTTATATGACAAGTGGGTTTCTTTATTGGATAACCGCGTCCCTGAGCTCTAGGTTGAATCCTTTTAAAAACAGCACCCTCATTCACTTCGACTCTACCAACGAGTAAATTGGCTTTGTTCAAACCCATATTGTGATTTGCATTCGCCGCCGCAGAATGAATTAATTGTGATATGGGATAACAGGCCCCATAAGGCATCAGTTCCAATATCATAAGTGCTTGTCCATATGAACGACCACGAATTTGATTAATTACTCTACGCGCTTTATGAGCAGACATACGTATATTTCTCGCCAAAGCTCGTATTTCTGGACCTGGACTATTATTTCCCATTGACTCCATCCTCCCTAATGAATGACAAGTCTTTCTCAATTAACGACGAGATTTCTTATCGTTTCTTGCATGTCCCTGAAAAAGTAGGGTAGGTGCAAATTCCCCCAATTTGTGGTCTACCATACGATCTGTTACATAAATGGGTAAATGTTCCCTCCCATTATGAACAGCAATTGTATGACCGATCATTGCGGGTACAATGACAGATGCCCGGGACCAAGTAACTATTATCTTCTTTTCTTCTTTTATGTTTAGATTTTTAATTTTCCTCAATGAATGATTAGCCACAAAAGGATTTTTTTTCAGTGAACGTGCCATGATCAATTACCTTTCTTTCCTTTTTTTTATGGATATCCAACCATTCTTACTCACGTCGACGAAGGATTGAAGCATCACTGTATCTATTTCTCTTCCGACTTTTCTTTCCAAGTGCACTATAGCCCCAGGGGGTCACAGGTTTTTTCCTGCCAATTGGGGTTCTTCCTTCCCCGCCTCCATGAGGATGGTCTACAGGGTTCATAGCTACTCCTCTTACCTCAGAACGCTTACCCAACCAACGTTTAGCTCCGGCTTTACCGAAACTTCTATTGTTTGCAGTGATATTACCCACTTGTCCAATTGTGGCTGAGCAGTTCTCAGATATTAAACGAACTTCTCCAGATGGTAATCTTAATGTGGCCGATCGATCTTCTTTTGCGATCAGTTCTGCTACAGCACCTGCCGCTCTAGCCAATTGTCCACCCTTTCCAAGTGTTATTTCTATGTTGTGTATAGCCGTGCCTAAGGGCATATTGGTTGAAGTAGACTCTTATTCCGATGAATAAAAATCCCTTCCCAAACTGTACAAGCCTCTCTCAGGGCATACAGCTTTCTGGATGTATATTATATTCACATATATTGAATAAATATAATCGAGATGAGAAGGAGCATCTATTGTATTCTCTATGTCCCGATTCTCTACATCCTAGGTCTCTCTATTCCATCATCTGGCTTATATTCTTTATGTAGCATTCAGAATGAATGACTTTATCAAATTACGCTAATACTTTCGTATGTTATGGATAACGTAGGAGGCATATTAAACATCTTTTTCTCTTCTCTCTCTTTTTACTTTTTTCCTCTCCCCATCTTTTTATTTTGGGAATTACTACCACTGTCCAGCTCCGAATCCGCCTCTGACCATCAGATCAAATGTGAGTAACTTGTCTTTTTAGAGGGTGCCTCTATCCCATTTTGTTCATGCTTCGGACAAACAATCAGGTCCTCTCCATATTATTATATCTTCGGAACCAATGATCCGATATGAACAATTTTTGAATCCAATCACCTGCTGTCATTTATCCTCAGTTTCCCTTTGGGGTTCGTCCCGTAAAAGTGTCCTAGTTGGATCAGTGATAGATTTATAGGTTTCGCTGTAAACCCAATCGGTTGCTTCCGATCACGTAAATTAATAATTCAAACCGCACTCAGAGGTAGGGCATTTCCTATTGATATAGGAGCTTTTGGACCAGAAAGAATAGTATCTCCAATCATGACCCCTCTGGGATGCAGAATATACATCTTATCGCCATTCTTGTAATGCACCTTGCAAATGTATGCACTTCTATTAGGGTCGTATTCTATGGTTACAATTTTTCCTGATATGTGTTCCTTATTCCGTCGAAAATCAATTTGACGATACAGACGCTTGTGACCCCCTCCCCTGTGTCTTGCAGTAATAATTCCTCTTCCATTACGACCTTTCCCACAATGATGTTGTCCAGAGGTCAATTTCTTCTGCGGGTCCAACTGCACTCTTCCATCGAAACCTGATACAGATCTATTGCGTGTATCCGGAGTTAAAATTCTATATGAACGGATGGCCATTTAGTTTCAAATTTGAAATCTTATTGTTCTGAAAAGAGTGGAATAGAATCACCGGTTCTAAGTGTAATAATCACACGTTTACAACGTATTGGATGTCCTATCATTGACCCTCTCTTTCCTCCTTTTTCAGGGAGGCGATAGCTGTTCATAGCTATTACTTTAACATCGAAGAAATGTTCAATCCAATTTTTAATCTTTGTTTTGTTCGATTGCGAATCGACGTTAAAAGTATATTGGTTCCTTTCCAATAGACGAATACTTTTCTCCGTAAGTACTGGATATTTCACTTCATCCATAAATTTTTTCCCTCCTTTTCTCCTTTTTTTCCCGTAAAGCCTGTAGCTATTATTATATCGGATCATATACCAATTTCATTATACAGATATATCATAGTTTAGGTATGGAAGTTATGCACGAACGTAATGCTCACAACTTTCCTCTGGATCTAGCCGCTGTTGAATCTATTTCAATAGGTGGATAATACTCTGATGGATTGTTATCGTGTATTGCTTAATTGAAGCATACCAAGCCTTTCATTCATTTTATTGAAAGGCTTGGTATGCTTCAATTGTTTGGTGTTATTCTTCATACTTCTTCCCATTCCATCAATAATGGATATGTGCAGTTCCCCTGCATCCAGCAGGAATTGAACCCGCGAGTTCGCCAATTATGAGTTGGGCGCTTTAACCATTCAGCCATGGATGCTGGATAAAGATCATCAACATATTCATTCTATAATATGAGTATAGACTCAGATCTAAAATTGGGTAGTTCGGGATTGGGACCCATTTACATTCTTTCTCTCATACTTGATTCATGTCAAATATTCTCAATAGACATTCAAATAACATTTCATTGAATTAATTTGATAATAAGCCATACAACTTGTTCGAGAGTTGAGAGTTAGTCATCGATCTTGCTTTGATCCCCTATCAGAGGTCACCGACCCACATAAGAACAAACGTTAGCTCATTTTTTATTCTTGGAAGAAATGACTGTAGATAGATAAATTGGTTTTTTCCGGGGCGGACGTAGCCAAGTGGACCAAGGCAGTGGATTGTGAATCCACCACGCGCGGGTTCAATTCCCGTCGTTCGCCCATAAAAGAAGATAAAAAAAATCGGACTGGATCCGATTCGTTGTCATTTTCATATTTCGGTGAAAATAAATTATATCCATGGGATATAATGGTATCGGTTGGTTGACACGAGATTTACAATTATATGAAATCAATATATGCTATTAATATTCTATTTATTGGGATAAAAAAAAAGGGAGAGGTAAGGGGGGGGTTTCAAATAAATGAAAAAAAGAAGAAGACCCTGGATAATCAAATTGGAAGAGATACAAAGTTATCAATTTCTATTTCTATACAATCCATGGACCAAATCCAATTTGATTAGATTGTTAATTCAAATCCTTTCACGTCGGGAGCGCCTTATAAAGCTTTTTGATCCTAGAATTATCAGTACGTTGCTTTTCCGCGATCTACGGAAAAGCAATCCATATTTTTTGGTCAAAGGTATAGTAGTACTTACATTATCGATCCTCATATATCGCTTCAATCATCAAAGTAGTATGATTGATAGAAAAAATTTCTATTTGATTAAACTCTTTCCTATCCATAACTTTATGGAACTTGGAAATGAAACACCGGAAGAATATTTAAAACCTTTCACTCAAAATTGGTTGAGATTTCCGCATCTTTTAATATCTTTCCAATTGAAAAGATATTACAATCGGCATTTTGATCCCATTAGTTTCAATTCAGGATATGGCAAGAACACGAACAAGAAGGATGAGATGATCTCGAAGAATCAAGGACCGAGCGAAACTCATTCGGAAAATGATGAGAAAGATATCAATTTGAAGATTGATTCAACTCTTAATTCAACCGAAAATGAGTATTGGAAACCTGAAAAATATCTTTGTGAAGATCCATTCACAAGGAATAAAACGGAGATTGAGCAACGAAGAAAAAGATCAATTCTTTGGGATCTTTCTTTTATTGAAAGAGAACAAACAAAAATAGAATCGGATTTGTCCTCAAAGTGTTTATCAAAACATTATCCAATCTCTTGGGCGAAAGAATTATTTACAGAAGATCAAAGATATACAGAAGAGAATTCCTTTCCTTTGGAGAGGAAAAGATTCATTGAAAATTTTACAAAATCAATTCGTTATTCTTTTTTTTACATATTGCCAATAGATGAACCATGTATGGGTGGTCCTAGTGCTACTAAAAAGCCCATTGAAGATTTCAACTTATCCAAAAGGTTTTTAAAAATAAAAAAAAAGGTTTTTTCAAAAGATTTAAGGGATTCAAAATCCTATTCATTAATGAATAGGATAGTTGATCTATGGAAGATCAAAACATATTTTGAAATTGAAAATCCTTCCTCGAATTGTGCTATACGGAGTTTTACTCTGCCTTGGAATCTATTTTCTGCATTCTGTGATCAAAGCAAAGGAAAATACATATTGCACAAAAATTGTCTGGAAATGACAGATCAATTAACTCTATCAATAACTAAGCCTAGTCAGGTTCATGATAAAATTTCATTTTTTATTTATTATAAAATGAATCCATTATATGAACTCAACAAGAATGGATCGTTGAGATCGGATCGGATCTTCAATCACAGAGAAAAATGGAAGAATCAATCTTTATGGGTCCTACTCAATATTATTGATAAAGCGGATGATTATTTAGATCAAATAATCGACAAACAATTGAGCCAAATCGATTCCAAAAATTGCTTGGAGATAGGAACTCCCTTTAACAATTATAGAACTGAAGCTTTGGGTTGGTATGAATCAATTAAGTATAACATTGACAGCAGGTATTCGGAAAATTTATTAAATAGATTCTATTTTATAAATAGGCTCAGTCGCAATTTAAAGGATCAAATTCTAAAAAATTTTATAGAAAATGAAAATTTGAATAATGTAACGAAAGATACAATTGACCGGCATTCATCAAGTTGGAAAAAATTTAAGAGAGAATGGTTCAACCATTCTATTATTCGAATTGATAAACATATCAATCGGAATTTGAATGTGTACAAATGGTCCAATCAGACCGAATACTTTTTTAAATATTTAAAACAGGTTTTTTCTAAAAAAAACTATTTTAAAATAGTGTTCGATCCAATTGAATTATGTACTAATACTAATCGAGATTCAATTGGTTGGTCTATGTTTTTCTCCCTTTCTGAAAGTACTGTAAAGCTCTTAAACTCGAAGTTCGATATTTTAATTTATTTTTTTGATTTTGCATTTCATGGGCTCCAAAGTAATAATTATAGACTATTAAATCAGTTGTTAGATCCAACTGGTACTCTAATCGTTCGTTTAAAAAAATTTTTAAACTTTAATCTTTCACAAAGATCGAAATTATTGATTGATGAAGGAACAATTGCACCATTTGTTACGAATAAGATACCAATTAATCCATTGATTATTGACTTTTTCGATAATGAAAATAATAGCATGGAATCATTTGATAACACTTATTTTTCGACGATATCCAACGATCGAGACAATTGGTTGAATCCTGTGAAACTATCTGATCAGAGCTCATTGATAGCTTCTTTTCACGGAGCAAATACGCTCCAATTTTTTGATTATTTGTATCATACTCGGCCAAATTATAGGAATAGATTACCTTCTGATATGAAAAGATTTTATATAAAAAGGAATAATTTTACATATGGACAATTATTCAATCTTTTGATCATACACAACAATCTATCTTCCTTGCCCATTGGTGAAATAGGACCCGTTCACTCAGAAAAAGAGACTATTTCATTCATAAAATCACAAGTATCTAACATATTATTACCTAAATATTTAAAACGAAAACGAAGTGGTGACCAAACGTTTGTATTAATCTATGATTTGTACAGATCCTTCAATTTACTAACTCGATTGAATCCATTCGTTCGTGACAAGAGATATCTTTCTTCGATCGAAGAGATTTCTACAACACCTTTAACAAAAGAACAAATAGTCAATTTTGAAAAAACTTTTTGCCAACCTTTTTTTAATAGATCCGATTCAGAAGAAAACAGCTTTGATCAGTGCTTTAAAAGGGGTTTAAATTCAAACGTGGGTCTTATTCAAACTCGATCTTATCAAGATGATTTACTATCCGAAATGTTTTCCAATAAGAACGAGGAAATTTTTCCCCGTATTCAAGATTGGTTTGTAACCGAATGTTTAAAAAACATAATAGTAAACGAAGACATAGATGGAAGGAGTACCCTTTCTAATTCATCTAAAGAGGAACAGAATATTTATAGGATCTCTCAAATAGATAGTATTTTTTCAAAATGGGATTTGTTCAAAACATATATGCCCTGGTTTTTTACCTCTGCATGGTGTAAATATCTTGAAAATATGCTTTTAGATACTCTTTCGGAGATATTACTACATGGCAGTAATCCATTTGTATCTATTTTGCAAAATATTAAGCATTATATTTTGCTTAAACGGAATATATTGTGGGAACTTTCTCATCCATTATGGGAACCTATACAATGTAAATTGAGAACGAATCTTATGAATAAGTTTTTTTTTCCAAGTAATAATTTCAAGGATTTTTTCCCTTCCTGCAAGGATTTTTTAATAGAGGAAACTAGTGATCGAGAGAAGTCATCAGTTCCATTCATATGGACACATCTGAGATTACTAAATGCTCGGGGGTATAAATATGGGATTCTTATCCCTTTTTTCGTTCTTGGGTATTCTATTCTTCAATATTTTAAAGTTATTTCTTTCACCTTTATCAATATAAAGACATACTTTGAACTCATCAAGTATTTAAAGCATCCATCATACGTGATAGAGTTGCAAAAAAGGATTAATCCTCCCGTGCCTAATAGCTTTCTCTATTATACAATAGACAGACCCCGTTCTCTTTCAGATATTATTAATAGTTTTTTTTCTACGAAGAGGAAGAGGAAGAGGAAGAATAGAAATATAAACTTGCTTATAACTATAATAAGAGAGTTGAACGGATTGTGCTCTAGTATGGATATCTCCGAAAAAGAGATACACTTACTAGTTCAGTTTCTAATGACGGAAAAAAACCTTTTTCAATTTGAATCAAATTTGACTTACAGTCATAATTTCTTCAAGAATGAATTTGGAGATCAAATCATTAGACAGCCAGGGCTTATTCACTTACGATATTTGGCCTACACTTATCAAAAAGGTCTAATTAATTACGGGTTCAATCCATTTTGTTTAGCAGAAAGATGGGTATTCCTTGCTTTTTGTCAGAAGATTACCTCTTCACAAATATTGTGTCAAACCAACCCCACATTTCATGGAAAACCTTTCTCACTCCACTCAGGATCATTACTTTTCAAAGGGATTTTACTGATAGGTCCTATGGGAACTGGCCGATCCTATTTGGTCAAAAGTCTAGCAGCAGACTCATATGTTCCTTTAATAAGAATATCTCTGAAGAAGCTCTGGTATGGTGAGTATTTAGATTACCCTGTTGAACGTATTCCTACTGAGTTTGATCCTTTTGTGAAAGACAAAATGGAAGATTTCCATATTACCTTAGAATTGGCGAAAAGCATGTCTCCTTGCATAATATGGATTCCAAACATTCATGAACTGAATTTAAATGAGGCAGCTAACTATTTATTTGGTTTTGGCTTCACTGACTTGTTCCTTAGTGTATTAATGAACAATCTCTTTAGACTTAGAGATGGTGAGAAAGATTCTATGAGAAATATTCTTGTTATTGCTTCGACTCATATCCCCCAAAGAGTGGATCCAGCTCTAATAGCTCCAAATCGATTAGATAGATCGATCAATATTCGAATGCTTGTTATCCCACAACGACAAAGGGAATTTCCTATTCTTTTATGTAGCAAAGGATTATACTCGGGAAAATGTCCCGATGAATTTGGATCTATAACCATAGATTATGATGCACGAGATCTAGCAGCACTGGCCGATGAAGCCTTAATACTTAGTATTACCCGAAATAAATCAGTTATAGACACTAATACAATTCGATCCGCTATTTATAGGCAAATTTTTCATTTACAATCTATGGATAATCAGGTTGGATCCGGTCAAAATGACGAAAGAATTATCTACAAAGTAGGAAAGGCTTTTATACAAAATACGCTTAGAAGAAATTCTCCCATGAATCCTCTATCTACCAAAAAGGAATTATGGAAGAAAAGGTTTTGTTATTTGTCCGAATGGTATTTAGAACCTTCGATTGCTGAAACAACTATGAAGGAATTGACCATACTTCCCCATATTTTGGGTTGCTTGGCCGGATCAGCGGCTCGAGATTCTTGGTCTATATCAGAACGAAATAGAGAGAATTGGATTCCTTTCGATAAATTAGCTGAGCATGATCTTGATATAGCTTCTAGTCTTTTAGAAAGTATTCTGGTGGAGTTTCCATTTTCTAGGTTAGGAATATGTCGGGGTAAGTCCAATAAGGATCAGATCACATTTGCTCCTCAACTCAAAATGAGAGATCATCTAGATATGATACGATTTATGAAAGAATATGAATTGAAGTTTACTCCCGGCGCAAAACAAAGGGATATGGATGAAGAATTCATAAAGAAAGAATATGAATTGAAGTTTACTCCTGACGCAAAACAAAGGGATATGAATGAAGAATTCATAAAGAACGTAGTTTGGACTCCTAGGATCTGGCGTCTTAGTTTTCTTCGCAGTAATAGATTCGATCATATAAAAACACCCAATTCATTGGGATCTTCGTATCAGTTCGGATCGTTAAGAAAACGGCAGATGGACAGATCTAAATTTCCTATACAATATCCGAAGCAATATAAATACTCTAAGAAACCACTGTTCTTTATAGGAAGACGATTTCTTTGGGATTCCTTCCTATTTCAAGAGCAGCGCCCTGTGTTTTCACGCCGAGAATTTTTCGCAAATGAAGAACTGCTGAAAAGGCTTTATATTACTTATGGTGCAAGAAGATTAAGAGCACAACCTGATTTTTTACCTAAAAAAAGTATCCAAAGTTTTTTTCGTAGATATGATTCAAAATCCACGATCAATTCGGTTTTGTTCATGACTTTTTGGAAACCATTGTCTCTTAGACATAGACATATCGAGCATTTCAAACGCATTCAAGCGATTGGTATCCAATTGGAACGTATGCAGCCATATTTTCCTATATATTCATATCACCGTTGGTTGACCGAAAATTCGAGAGAAAGGGTTGACCGCTTCCAATCGTTAATTCATCGCCAAAGATGGCTCGGAACCAATAGGTTATTATCTAATGAATCTTTTCTTTATAATACTCTATTCGAGAGTTATCAATATTTATCAAATCTGTTCCTATCTAACAGAATGTTATTGGATCAAATTACAAAGACATTGTTGGAGAAGAAATGGCTTTTTCCCAATGAAATTGAACACTCAATTCATACAACAGGATTAAGATTTGATATCAGCTGGGAGAATCTGGAATGAAGTAAAAGAAAATTGACCGGGCAGTAGGGTCGTGGGAATCAATGAGAGGTTCTACATATGCTCCAATTTAAGATCCTATAAAGACTTGATAGATCTTTAATTTGAGGTTCCTCACTCCGAGATCTCGACCATGTAAGAGTAAGCATAGTCTAGTAGATAATATCTCATTAAGTTAACTAGACTATGCTTACTCCTTATTTACTCTATTTCGGTTCTAGCATTCTTTTTTTTCCCACACTATTTGAAGAGAGGAAAGGATAGAGTCACAGGATCCGACATGGATATAGTTGGTGAGGTTCGGTCGTAACTCCCGTATATTGCAAGATCTTGAGAGAGGTGGTATCTGGTCAATCTATGTATCGATCTTCTCAATCTGTGTCCTTAATGAAATATACCTCATAATACGAGGGTGTATTCGGAATGGACTCCTCATTAGGTAGAGAAGATCTGATCCTACCTGTGATCCACTGTCCTATTCCAACAGCGTTAACTTGTAGGTAATCGATCGTCGGAATACCTCGTATCAACAGAGAATCTATCTCAATCTATTGAGATACTCTACGAGATTTGCCATTGAATTGCTCATTCAATAAGCATGAGCAATATTATGCCTTGAAGAGGACTCGAACCTCCACGCTCTTAAGCACGAGATTTTGAGTCTCGCGTGTCTACCATTTCACCATCAAGGCATCCCAAAAGGAAATTCTATTCCATTCATATATATATGAAAAATATCCTGATCTATGAATGAACATATGTTAGAGATAGCGTATTCGAGTATTGATATACGATTGGTCATATAGGTTCATCATAAAATTTTTTTTTATCTGGAGGAGATTTCCTATAAATAAACAAGACGACTGAACATCCTTTCTTTTTCAATTCAATAGAAACCTAAAGAATTGAATATGGTACAAAATAAAAAATATTTTCAAAAACTTTAACTTTTTTCGGTAAAAGTGATGTCTTGGTCCGAGTGGAGGTAGGGGTAACAGTCCTTTTCTTTCTCTTTTCCACATGTCCATAGAAACATTTATAAAAAAGAAAGATAGATATCTATTCAATCTATTTTATTAGAGAGGTAATAATTTGTAAAATTAATCGCACTTCTTCCCTTCATAAGGGGTCCATTGATGAAAAGAGACTGGAAAAAGTAAAGTTCGGACCCAATTCCTACAGTTATGGATATAAGCACAATCCGAATTACTGGAGAGTTATACATTTGTGTATCTACGAGATCATTTACTATTTCTTGAAGCTAAATCTTTCCCCTGGATAGACCATATAGCCAGAAAGACCATAAACCAGAATGGAAGAAAAGCAAATGAAACTCTTTCAAACGATCTCAGGGTATAATTGAAAATGAAGTTTTCACTTTGTACATGTCAGATCATGAATTAGTAATTTCTTTCAATCTCCGAAAGAGTAGAAAAAGTTTCTAATTTCCAAGTTTAGGAGATTTACATAATCTCATGAATAGGATCGAATATTCCTCCATAATCTATCTCCTTTTTCCTTAAGGAAGCCTTCCCAAGAGGACTTAGATCTATCTATGATTTATGCTTTTTTCTTTTTATTTTTTATCTTTTGTTCCGATAAACATATTGTCCGATCTGAACGGGAATAAATTGATAATTTATCAGAATATATAAATCCACTATATAGATAGGTAGATATCGATCCTGTTTATGAGTTAACGAAAATGTGCAAAAGCTCTATTGGCTTCTGCCATTCTATGAGTCTCTTCCTTTTTGCGTATAGCATTGCCATTCCCTCTAGCAGCATCCATTAATTCGTGACTCAATTTGAAATTCATATTTCGACCCGGACGTTTTCGAGATGCCCCTAATAACCAACGAATGGCAAGTACTTTTCCTTTGGTTGATCTTATCTCAGTGGGAACTCGATAAGTCGATCCACCCACACGTCTTGCTTTTACTGTTACATTGGGAGTTACTCTACGTATTGCTTGGCGTAGAACAGATAGTGGATTTTTATCCGTCTTTTGTTGAATCTTTTTGATGGCTCGATAAAGAATTCGATAAGCCAATGATTTTTTTCCGTTTTTAAGAATACGGTTAACCACCATGTTAACTAATCGATTATGATAAATAGGATCGGATTTTGCAGTTTTTTTTTCTGCAGTACTTCGCCGTGACATGAGTGTGAAAAAGGTTCAAGAATCTATTTCATAAAGGCTGAAAATCATTTATTTTTGCTTTTTTACTCCATATTGTAGGGTGGATCTCTAAAGGTATGAAAGATCTCCCTCCAAACCGTACATACGACTTTCGTCGAATACGGCTTTCCACATTATTATATCTGCATAGATGAGATATATTCTTTATGCATATAATTCTGTTTACTCACTCTCAATTGAGTATCCGTTCCCTTTCTTTTGCTATGATTGGAAATCCTGTATTTTACATATCTATACGATCAAGTCCTTAGGTTTACAAAATAGTGTATAAAAAAGTGTTTCAAATCATTGCTATTTGACTTGAACCCGTTCTAAAAAGGTCAAGGTATTTTTTAATTTTCTGTTGAAACAATCAGGGAAAACTTCGAAAATGATTTCGATATTAAACCTTGGACATATAATAGTTCCAATGAAAAATAAGATCGTGTGTTTTTTTTTTCACGGTAGCCTGCTCTAGTCCCCTTACAAAACGTTCGTTATTAGGTTAGCTATATACTTAACATGTTCCTAGCAATTCACATGGCATCATCATGAAATGATACAAGTATTAGATAAGTAAGAATATACAACGCACTAGAACGCCCTTGTTGACGATCTTTTACTTCGGCAGCATCTAGGGTTCCTCGAACAATGTGATATCTCACACCGGGTAAATCTTTAACCCTTCCTCCTCTTACTAATACTACAGAATGTTCTTGTAAATTATGGTCAATACCAGGTATATAAGCAGTGATTTCAAATCCAGAGGTTAATCGTACTCTGGCAACTTTACGTAAGGCAGAGTTTGGTTTTTTGGGGGTGATAGTGGAAAAGTTGACAGATAAGTTTTCTTCACTGTCACTCTACAAAACCGTACATGAGATTTGCACCTCATACGGCTTCTCGTTCAATTTTTTTTTTGTTTCGAAGTAAGATAAATTGGATTATTCTCGTTGTTCGATAATATTAATATTCCCTTCCTTTATACATTATGTCTCAAAGAGTAACTGGAACCAATTAAGTCAAACACATTTTCGTATTCTAACCAAACACTAATGAATCCTATTTTTCCTTTTCGGTCAAAAAGATTATGCAAAATCTTCGGGATTCCCTCTTCCTTCTCTATTCCCATCCTATAAGTACAGTGCCTGAAGAAATACTCTTTTTGTATGAATCGACATTATTACATGCTAATTCCTTCTTGATATCTCGATATATCATTCCTCCAAATCACAAATTGGATTCGAAATTGACGGGTTAATGTGAGCTTATCCATGTGGTTATACACTGTTCGAATTTGAACAGGAATCAATTTAATGAAAGATCCTGGCTTTCGTGCTTTTTTTTGTTGGGGTTGTCCAAGATCATTTCGATGACCTATGTTGAGGGAGATATATATCCATATCTATCTGAGATATGATCTGATCGACTGCGTAAGTTCACACGAATAGCAACCGATACCAGGGAGAGTATACGGAAAAGAAAGTTATTTTTGATCTGATATGATGAACTGATGAACGGCATCAGTCCTATATCTTGTTTCTTTGTACCGGTGGAAAAGTGAGGGCTCAGCGGGAAGAGGATTGTACCACGAGAGAGCGAAGGGGTCAACCTGTTCCGAATAGACAACATGGATTTTGGAAATGTAGTTGTACTCTTACATCGATCCAGATCAAGAAGTATTTCCATCCACGGGGGTAAATATTTGCTCGCTAGGCGAGAGGATAGCAGTGCTAGTTACAAATTCTGTTCCGGTAGGATTTAACTTTATTTCTATAAAGTAGTTAACGGTTGCATAGGGTCTTCTCCTTGGTGCAAGAAGAACAATTTGATCCGTATCATCTCTGTATAATCTTGACTCGATCTTGTTCTCCTTGTTCTTCCAAACAATATTGAGTGCTTTCCGTACGCACTAGTGCTAGATCGGATCAAACATGCTGATTCAAGTTCATGTAAAACTTGCTTGATCAAGATAGGTAAAATATTACTGATTTTACGGGACCATATGTTATGATTCGAATCAGTAGGAAATACTACTTTCGACAGGATTCACTCAGAATAGGCTCCAATTTTTTTTTTTCGTAGTGGTGTGAAAAGAAGGAAGGTCTGGCTTCAAGTTGTTCGAGATAAAATAGTGGGATAGTTGTGTTGAGTCTCTCGAGCCTTTGGTAAGTTATTATTCATAAGTCAGTTCTCCTTCCAGATGAGAGTAGGGAAGGGATATAACTCAGCGGTAGAGTGTCACCTTGACATGGTGGAAGTCATCAGTTCGAGCCTGATTATCCCTAAACCTAATGTAAGCCCTTCCATATTTTTTGGTCAAAGGTATAGTAGTACTTACATTATCGATCCTCATATATCGCTTCAATCATCAAAGTAGTATGATTGATAGAAAAAATTTCTATTTGATTAAACTCTTTCCTATCCATAACTTTATGGAACTTGGAAATGAAACACCGGAAGAATATTTAAAACCTTTCACTCAAAATTGGTTGAGATTTCCGCATCTTTTAATATCTTTCCAATTGAAAAGATATTACAATCGGCATTTTGATCCCATTAGTTTCAATTCAGGATATGGCAAGAACACGAACAAGAAGGATGAGATGATCTCGAAGAATCAAGGACCGAGCGAAACTCATTCGGAAAATGATGAGAAAGATATCAATTTGAAGATTGATCGTTATATGAATATATCATATAAAATATATGAAAATATATCATGAAAATTGACCTTTCAATTTAAATTGGTAGATTCCATTATTATTTTAACGTTTTTGTCGAGAGAATGGATTGATTCAATTTGCAGCATATTTAGATAAAGAATATGCAGAGTTATCTATCTACGAGAGAAATGAATAAATTAAATACATAAGATGTCTTTCACATCACAATATATGAATTAACCCCATTGTTCCTTATGGCAGTTCCAAAAAAGCGTACTTCTAGATCAAAAAAAAAAATTCGTAAAAATGTTCGGAAGGGAAAAGCATATCGGGCCGCAATAAAAGCTTTTTCTTTAGCTAAATCTATCTCCACCGGTAATTCGAAAAGTTTTTATTGCATAGTCAATGATGATTCCTCTGGATCATCCGAATCAAAATTGACAGCAATTGATTTGGATGACCCGTAGCACAACACGAGCGAATATACGACACCACCCTCCAGGACCCTGGAGAACAGTGATGCAAAATCATTTTATTCACTCCAAGGGTGGTCGTACGAAAAGGACACGGTCATTAATTAGTTCTACTACAGTACTTTCCTTCAGCCAATCTGGATAAATGGGGAATTTATAAACCATTCTTCTATCCATTCTGCCTTCCCACTAGAAAGGGATTAGAGTTAATCCTTTTTTTTAAGGATCCCGAATGAACTTCAGCATTACCATTATGCTACCGGAAATGTAGCATAATCTTATCAACATTCCAATCCATCCATTCCGATCCAAAACTAGGATTTATTTATTATTTATAAATAAAGGCACAGAACCTATGGAATCACGCATGGGGATGATATTATTTCATTATGGAATTGCTCGTGCATTTCGTAATAGATGCGCGTTATTGCTTTATGGCGAATAATTACTATAGTTTCAGATATATTGATTCATTCTTCTTCTGTTTCTGCTCCTCCCAATGATTCATCCCCCTATTGGGTCCCATTTTTTCCCTCCTTTATGGTTGGATAGAAAGAAGTGCTCAATCCTTTAGGAGAACTAAAAGTAATCATCTTTCTTCGTATCTCTACCATTTATAATGCGTAATGCCCAAACCATTGTGACAGAGATACATAAAAAGAGCTGACTAATCTAGTGCAATTTGATCCTATTGATGAAACCCTCTTCTACATCTTAGTAGCTCAAAATAGGATCAATTCATTCATTAACAGCTTATATATGGTAATATTAGCCTGTATGTAATATTATTGGGAGCTATAAATAAATTTGGATGTCTCCCCTAAAATTGGAAAGTCTAACATGATAATAATCATATGGAGATCATGGATCAGAAACATAGTTTCGTTCTAGATATGTATATAATCAAACCATCCAATCAAAAAAAATTAGAAAGTGATGGTATAACCATTTATTGTTTGGAATCTAGCTGTTCCGATTCTTCCCATCGTAAGCGAAATAAGCGAAAATTTACATATATTCTTTGTACGATAACGCATGTGACTATTTACCATTCTCTTTCGGAACAGCGGGATCTGAACCCACGACCTCCATCACCCCAAGATGGCGCGCTACCAAGCTGCGCCATGCTCCGTTATAACTATCAACCAACATAAAATTGATTCAAATGTTAATGCCCGAACTTAGATCTTATTTGGACTTATATTATATTCACAGATCACTCCCTCTGCTAGACACGTTCCATAACATTGACGATCTGGTGTAAATAAGCTAGTATGGTCCCTACGAAGCCGCCATGGTGAAATTGGTAGACACGCTGCTCTTAGGAAGCAGTGCGAGAGCATCTCGGTTCAAATCCGAGTGGCGGTATTTTTCCAGCAGGAAGATCTCATCAATCACTTCTTCCTATGTAACAATATATGTTCAATCTATTTTCATTGTGATGGATCAATCCTATCTTTCCATCATAGATCTCATTCGGGAATAAAACGAATAAATGAGTTTATTATGATATTCATAACTTTAGAACATATATTGGCTCACATCTCTTTTTCTCTCATTTTGGTTGTCACTCTCATTTATTGGGGAACCTTAGTTTATCGAATTGAAGGACTAAGTAGTTCGGGAGGAAAGGGCATGATAGTTACTTTTCTTTGTACAACGGGATTATTAATTAATCGTTGGCTTTATTCAGGACATTTACCGTTGAGTAATTTGTATGAATCATTCATGTTCCTTTCCTGGAGTTCATCCGTGTTCCATATACTTCTAGAAGTACGGAGTCGAGATGATCGGTGGTTAGGTGCAATCACCGCGCCAAGTGCTATGTTAACTCATGGTTTTGCTACTTTAGGTCTTCCGGAGGAAATGCAACGATCCGGAATGTTAGTACCCGCGCTACAATCTCATTGGTCAATGATGCATGTAAGTATGATATTGTTCAGCTATGCAACCCTTTTATGTGGATCCCTAGCATCCATAGCTCTTCTAGTGATTATGTCCGGAGTAAATAGACAGGTTGTTTTTGGTGCGATGGACAATTTATTTTCCCGATCCATTCTTCCCAATGAAAATTTTTATTCACATGAAAAGCAAAAAAGTTATTTGCAATACACTGTTGATTTTTCAACAACGAATTATCGTAAATGTCAATTGATTAAACAATTAGATCATTGGAGTTATCGTGCGATTGGTCTCGGTTTTTCTCTTTCAACCATAGGTACTCTTTCTGGAGCAATATGGGCCAATGAAGCATGGGGATCTTATTGGAGCTGGGATCCAAAAGAGACTTGGGCATTAATTACTTGGACCATATTCGCAATCTATCTGCATACTAGAATGAATAAGGGTTGGCAGGGTGAGGAACCGGCAATTGTGGCTTCTTTAGGATTTTTTATAGTTTGGATCCGTTATTTGGGGGTCAATCTATTAGGAATAGGGTTACACAGCTATGGATGGTTGGAATCATAAATGGACCGAATTCCTGGAAGGAAAAGGAAGGATAGATTCGATCCAGTTCTTTTATGTGATTGATAAGTGACATCAATAACTGGTACAAGTTATTTCAAGTAGTGATTATAGAATGATGGAATCACTACTTGAAATAACTTGAACTATATTAGATTCAAATAAAAGAAAGACGAATCCTTCATTTGCTCCATTCCATTCAAATTTCAAAAGAGAAAAAAATTGAATAGAGAGAGAACTGGATCAGGCAGGATAAGCACCAATACCTACCTATTATGAGTAGAAAGAGACATATCAGGATGAAAATATCTCTTGGTCCAGAATCTGTTAAATGAAAGTTCGTCACATTTTCAACTTATATAGAATATTCAATGTAACATAGACAACAAGTGGATGGGAGTTCATATTGTTCCAATTGCCACTATTGCAATAACAATGATTCAATTTGAAAGGTCGAAGAATATTCAGTCATTTTTTTTTTTTATCGGGAAGAGAATCTCATAGATTCTGCCACAAAACCACACCACTGATTTCCGGCAATGCAAGAGAAGCCGTTTAAAAACTACTGGACATAGTTAGTATAGACCTACCATTTCTTTCATCAAGAAGAAGAGTACGTATCCTATCGTCACTTGTTCCCGCTAAGAAGAAAAATGTCGCATCAATTGATTCATGAAAGATCATTTTAAAATGGATCCATTGAGACCTATATCTGCCGTGGAACCGATAATTACAAAACCATATGGGATAGTGAAGACTATCCTCCTTTTCCAATTCTGTTGACCAGAGAAGTTGGAGCTGCATAGACGATTTGAACCACTCCTATCATTACCAACCACAGCGAAAAGAAATATAAAATGAGTATGAGGTAGCAATTCCATGTTTTAATTAACCCATTCCCTTTTTTCAATGGAACTCCGGCTACTGAAGCATACATGTACTATAATAATGCGCTTACCCATGTAGGGTAACCGGGTATGTGAAAAAATTGGCGATTTCATTGTATAAGCGATGAAGAACCCTAAATAGAATACTATTTCTTATCCAATATTCCTGAACCTAATGTTGGTCTATCAGATCTCTAGAGACCTATACTTAAAGCTCCAATTAGCGGAAGGATAGAATTACTCGCAGTGTATTGTGGCCAAATAGAAACGTCTTTCCCCCCCCCTCCCTCCGTACGGATAGAAGTGGGTGAACTAAAATTTATTCCAGTTCCCGCAAAGGAAATAAAGGTATAATATACCGAGGAGCAAATGATCCTAATTGGCTACTGTATATTGCTAACATCAGTAAATGCAACAATCGAGGATTTTGAGTAATTGGCCAAGCAACTGAAATGGCCAAAGTGGTAACAAATCCTGTCAAATAGGTCCGATGGAAAATCCGTCAATTCCCAATCTCCAATAAAAATCAATAAGATCTGTCCAGTTATACTCTTTATTCTTTCAATTGGATCAATAATTTATCAAATTGGAAATGGTAATGGACGGAATGTATATATAATGAAAAGGAGTTAGAGTAAACAAATACCTAGAGTATACCATCGAATCAGATCATTCCCTCCTTCTATGGGTGGGAAATAATGGGACTAAGGAACCCTAGATATAGGCGAACCAACAATTATAGTTGAGCGAGCCAAGGTAATTCGCTCATTATAGAAGATACTTTGCATCTCCACTGATAAAACCCATACTTGAGATCTTGGATCAAGTATGGGTTTTATCAGTGGATAAAAAAATATAAATATGAAATGGATTTAACCTTTTTTATTGTGCATATTGATCAGTAAGCTAGACCCATACTGCGCGTTGTCTCATGCCATAAATAAACACGTACACTCAAGAAATCTGTTGGACAAGCGGATTCACACCGTTTACAACCTGCGCAGTCTTCTGTTCTTGGAGCAGAAGCAATTTGCTTAGCTTTACATCCTTCCCAAGGTATCATTTCCAATACATCTGTGGGACAAGCTCGTACGCATTGGGTACAACCAATACATGTATCATAAATTTTGACCGAATGTGCCATTGGATCTCCATTAGTTAGTAAAAAGTTTTAATTTGATAAGATCATATATAGCCAAATCTTCTAATATATGCCCAATAAAGATGGCTAATAACGGGATATTATGAATATAAAACGAATCAATAATTGTAATCTCCATTATATTTGGAACCGATCTGTATTTTTTGGATCATTTCGATCCCCCCAGATCACCTCGAATATGGTCCAATCATGACAGGTAATTTTCCTAATGATTTTTATATGGTTTTTGATCGACCGTAATACTATATCTATTTTGATAGATTCTGGTCATATAGAATATATATATCTTCTGAGATATACCGATATACGATACTTCATCACCATTTCGACAAATGAAATTGATCGATACGAATTGATTATATGATACGATGTCAATAGCTGATAAAATAGCTGTTTCAGCGTCTACAATAGCTATAACAAAGATCGATAAGATGCCCCTGGCTATATTTTAAGATAATCCGAATATGCTACTGAATTTGAATCGACCGTATGCAGTATTGGCGACACATAAGTGCTCTAACCATGTTTCGACTCGTAATACCAATAGATAATGACGAAAGCACCTCGAACTCGAATAAGTGTATGCTCGAGCATAATAGATCAACCCCTTATACCTTTATCTTCTCAGATACAAAAGTTATATTTAGTTTGTTATTTTCCATTATCTAATGATCTTCTATTATAAGATCAGGAATAGAATTATACTTCTCATCATACTTATTAGACGAAAAAGATATCCAGGTGGATTCATTATGTGCGCGAGAATTTCCAATATTCTGACTCATGATCGCATTCACTAAAAAAAAGTGACCTTATCCACATACCTAATCGGATTGAAATATTTGTATTTCAATGGATCTGGGAATTACATGAACTGGTCTATAATTCCGTTGGTTGATAATAGACTCTGATCAATAATACATGTGACATTCTTAATTAAATTATAAATATCCTGATCCTAATTTATGATCCATCCGGAAAAAAGGTATGGTCTCGACCCATCAGTCCTCTCTGATCGAATCCAAACTGAATCTGAAGAATTGGTAGAAATTCTTTAATCGGTCAGAATGTTCGTCCATAGTTCCTTTGGACAGACAAGTTAAACTTTGAATTGTTTTAATTCTCGAATCTTCGATCACCGATATCGGTAAACGTCCCGGAGCAATATAATCATAATTTCATTCATGACGATCATACATAGGTCGGGAGTTCATATTCTTCAATCATAAAAAGAAAATTTGATGAACAATAAATACTCAACACAATTTTCACGAAAGATACAAATTCCAGAATAAATACTATAAATTACCAATCGTTTCGTTCGTTTTTCCAATCAACAACGGGTGGATTAATCAGGCATAAACGCATACTCCACAAGCAATACTTTGAAAGAATCCGAAGTGTATTCATCCACGAAATCGGGGATGGGAGATCAGTTTTTTATAGGGAGATTTAATAGTCATAGGTAAACGATTCATGTGATATAATTATTATGCATCATTCGCATACCTGTAGCAGAAATAGATCATATATCATGTCCCTATCTCCAAAAATAGAAGAGAATGGAGTTTTTGGAAAATATAAGAATAAAAAGTTTGAGCATCGATATTCGCCATGAAAAAACCCAGGCTATAAAAAAAGCTATACGACCCAACTTTAGCATAATCACTCTGCTATAGCTAGCCCTTTGGGATACATATTTCCCGATCGATCTTTTCGGCGCATTTACCTTTATTGCCTCTGCGAACATAGTAGCGCAATAATCCCATTGCGTTACATAGGGGAGATATTGTTCGGTTCTAAACAATTTGCTTCCTCCCCCCCTATGTAAATAATCTGATAGAGGTTCACAGCCAATAAAATCTTTACCATCTAGCAATAAGTCGAAGAACAACGTGTATCGATGGATAATGAGGACCCATACTTACCATCAGGGGGTCTTTCAGCAAGCATGATCATGTGTAACCCCTCTTCGATTCGTTTTCTAAATGAGAAAAATAAAAAGAAAAAAGAACGACTGGATCCGGGATCTCTAAAAATTGGATTGGAATTGAAAACTTCGAAATTAACGGGTTTTTAGCCCACGGATACCCAATTGACCAATTAAATCATCGTAACGAAGTTTATCCCTCTTGTATAGATAAACCAGAAGTTGCTTACGTTTGCTCAAAATTTTCCACAAACCCCTTTGGGATGAATAGTCTCTTCCGTGCAATTGCAGATGCTGGGTAAGTCTTAGGACCCGATTGGTTAAATAAAATACCTGAGATTCAACAGATCCTCTCTGTTTATCGGGAATCAGAGATGAACTAATGGACAAATTTTTGATCATAAAAAAACACAAATTTTTCCAGGGCTTAATTTTTTTTTCGAGTCAGAAAAAAGAATTAGATCCATTCTTTCATTTTCATGGTTCATATAATAATTCTGATTCGTTCCGTCCGACCATTTAAGAAAAAATGGTCGGATTCTTCCTATCTTCTTGGAGGAACATCTGGTTTTAACCTATGGCAAAATATGATACGAGATGTAGAATCTTTTCACATTGATGAAACAGAACGAACAGATTGGTTCAATTTTTGCCATATCCTGAAACTCCATTGAATCAATCCATTCTTTTTTTTTACGAAAACGGAATTGAAGCAAAAAATTTATCAATTGACAGTTAGGGGATACATACGTATTCTCAACATCGCGGATCGACTCCCATCATTTGTATTGAACCAATATCTATTCATGCAAATAATATCCTCTAATCGATAACTAGGCCAAAGAAAACGTTTAATTTTTTGTGTTGTATCTACGCTAAGATGTTGGTCTCTTCCCATGAGTTCTTCATCATTTTGTATGTCTTTTCCATTGGAAAATCCTACATGATCGTTCTCCAGATCAAACCGATTCAAGATTCGAAATTCTCTACGACGTTTTGGAAGCAAAATATCTTCTAAATTGAGGGAACTAAAAATATTTTTTTCATCCCCCAGAATTTTCCCGCGTTGCACAGATCCATCATAAAAATCTCCATCTATCCATTCCCCGGCTCTTTTTTTAGACTTCAATGAAATACTTACGATTTTATACATCAGGAATTGATCATCCACTATACGTTTTAAACGATATGGTTGTAAGACCATTATTTTTTTATCTTCCCTTATTTCATTGTAATTGCGTACCTTTCCCCGAACATTCCTCTGAAGAGCAAGTTTTTTCGATATTTTATTTGCACTCCTATTCTTCTGAATAGCAATGCAAAAGGCCATTAGACTCAGGTCAATATTTCCCTCTTGGATCCGAAAATATGTTCCCGGATCCTTCATTCCGGACATAACCCTGCAAATATTCGCCAGATGTAAGAAACGTTTTTTCCCTAGAACGTCTACTACTTTGTATTGAAAAAGACCTTTCTTTTTTTTTTTCTTTCCATCAGTTTGTTCATCTTCTACTTGACTATTTTGACCATTTTGACTATTTTGACTATTTTGACTATTTTGAACATTTTGAACATTTTGAACATTTTGACTATTTTGAACATTTTGAACATTTTGAACATTTTGAACATTTTGAACATTTTGAACATTTTGAACATTTTGAACATTTTGAACATTTTCTACTTGACCATCATCTTGACCATCTTCACCATCTTCACCATCTCCACCATTTTCTACTTCACTATCACCATCGTCTTGACCATCTTGATCTTCTACTTGACCATCTTGATCTTCTACTTGACCATCTTGATCTTCTACTTGACCCTTTTGATCTTCTACTTGACCCTTTTGATCTTCTACTTGACCCTTTTGATCTTCTACTTGACCCTTTTGATCTTGACCATCTTTTACTTGTTTGTTCTGAACATCTTTTACTTTTTTGTTCTGAACATCTGATCTAAGATCTATTATTTGTTCTAGAACATTTGTTGTTTCCTTCCGTTCTTCTTCCTCTATCTTTTTCCGCTCTCGTTCTTCCCGTAAAAGTGAATTTCCTGGTATTAATTTCGATTTAGTTTCATAAATGCCAACATTGTCTCTTCGCGTCTCGTCAATCCCCTGCTGATTCGTAGTAAGATCAGTCTTTTTCTTTTGCCTGTCAATACTTGTTGTATGATCGTAATAACAAGAACGTATAGCATCGTCAATATCAACAGTAGAACGAGGACCATTCACGATATTGAAATCGGTACCCTTCCAATCCTCCTCGATAATATCATTAATAAAATTTTCCCTGATAATTCTTTCACGAGCGGTAATATCCCGCTCATCTGGTATAGCAGGTTGTACTGGTGGTCCGGGAATATCTGTAAAATTTATAATATACGAATCTTTTGTAGAATTGAGATAACTATATGATAAGAGATCGTATCTGTAACGTTTGTTCATTTTCCGAAGTAGTCCCAAAAATGGTTCCATGACAGTCGCAAATATAGAATCTTCTTGTTTTTCATAAGGAATGAATCGTTCTTCAGAACACGTACATTGCTTATTTACTCTATTTCTCCATTTATTTGGGTTTATCCTAGACCATATCTGTGGGGATAAATTGTACCGGTCAAAACATCTCAACCATTGTTTCCAGTCATTCTCTTTCAGATCTTGTGGTTTTTCGTGATCCAATATTCTTTGTATATCTAATGCCCTTATCTGCCATATATTGTGAAATATATATGCTTGGGACATTGAGAACATGTTTCGACCAGGACGAATTTCAAAATCTTGTATTTTTTCGTTGATTGAATAGTAGTTGGTAATTTTACCTCTATTGATTCTTGAAATATCTTTATTGATAATGAATATTCGTCCGTAAATTGTTGTTATATTCCTCGTGGATCGAATCCAAGCGGATTGAATCCAAAATTTGATATTTGACGCAATGAAATTAATAACACTTGGTAAGAGATCTCGGTCCATTCTTTTGATAAAAAATTTCATTGAATAGAAACTTTTTCTGATTAATTGTAAACTTTTATTTCGAAATAAACCTGGTATTCGCCGAATATGAACCCATCGTTTTTTTAATGTTGATCCCAATATGTTAAAACTTCCCTTCGATCCGGTATGAATCTCTGAATCCACCAGAGACATTCCAGTTATAGGAGAGCTATTTATGATCGCGATAGATTCGATCCGCTCTTTCATTGTGGTCATCAAATCATATTGATCTTTCACATTAATGGTTTGGGTTTCATATCCAAATTGATCATTAACTTCGGATGAATCATTTGCACTACCCATAGGGGTAGTCTCACCTAGTAATTTATTTTGTATCCGGTCATTAAGTTCACTCTTGTCTATATATCCAACTCGTGGAACGCGTCTTATTCCTGTAGATCCCATCAATCGTCTCTTCACTTTTTTGAAGATGGGTTTTAAAAATTTGGAAAAAATTCCTAGCTTTGAGCTTGGATCACCGAAAGGTATGTCAGTTTCTAATCCAAGGGTCGTTAAATAACTCCAACGCAATCTTTTTGCAGATTGGGGTTTGGATCTATGCCAAGGCTTCAAACGAAAAGGAAATAGAAGCTTTATCTGCATACCTTGTGTTTCCCATTTGTCTGGGAATGTTGTTACAGACAATTCGGTACCATCAGAAGCACATATGACATGCATTTCTCTCCTCATTTCTTCCCAATCTTTGGAAAATTCGGAGGCTTGAAATAATAAAATACGACCCATATTTTTGGCTATAATAAGTGAGGGTAATATCATATTTTTTCTAATATTTGATTGAGCCATTAATAATAAACTTCTGAAATAGTGCAATTCTGGCCACGTTAAACATAAGGACTCAGCAATTGTCTGCTGGGATAATGGATCTTCGACTATCTGGATTTTTTCCCTAACTTCTTCCTCGATTTGTTCCTTATCCACTCTACCAGAATCGGACGTGTCATAATAATCTTTAGGATAAGCGGGTATTTCTTTTATTTTCAAAAAGAAAAAGGAATGTACATTCGGTTGTACCCTTTTCCATATCAGAATTTTCCGTCTTTTAGCACGTATGGATCCTTTGATTAAGTTCCGACGATAATCTGCCTCGGCAGAATAACGGTTTTGAACTGCTCCTATTCGTTTTTGCCCAATATCAAAGGTCACCGTATCTTTGACCTTTCTTGAAAGAAGCCTATTCGATGGTAATAGAATTGGGTCTACGTCATCATATTCACCTATCCTCAAACCAGATGACCATCGAGGCACATGTTTCCGAATTTCTCTAATTTGGAGAGGTTCATTTAATAGTATTTCCCTGTAAAGGGCAATAAAATCTTTCTTTTGCATTGAATCATCCAAAGATAATAAATTCTCGCGTGAATTTATTAGTATTGCCCACTCATATTGCGACAAACACTCGAAAAGGAAAAGCAAAGTCTCGTAAGTGAAAAGATATTCCTTTTTAAAAATAGGAATAAGCAATTCCATTGGTATGAAAGTTGTGGGAACTTTTTTACGGCCAACTTTGTTGAAAAAATGAGTTAAATAGGTTGCGTAGAACGGTCCATTACATGAAGCCATTTGCCGTATGAGATTTATATTGGATACTCTCAAGGCTGATGCCAACCAATATATTGGATTGAGTTCTGGGATCGGATCAGAGGGCAAGTCTTTAGTGATCGGGACATTTGAAAAAACTATAGATGGAGTGATCGGGATAAGCGAACGAACAGCATCTGTAGGTAAGGGCTCCCAGGGTAGTTGAAAGCTTTCGTGTTCCAATTCCTGCCAAAGATAAGAGATATGGTACCCATACCCAAATGGATCATTCGGGGATCCCTCTTTACGGTCTTTCATAGATATCTCTATGAAATCCGAAAGATTCGAAATGATCGAATCGTTCAGCATTTGGGAGGACTCAAATTGGTTTATTGTTCCACGGAATGCCCCATTAAGGAATGGATCATACATTTCAGTAAAAGAATCCCCCTTAGAATTGGAGAATTTAACTCTCCTTTCTATAACATTTTCAGCGGGAGATCCATGGCTTAGAGCTTTCACTCGATCCGAAAATTCATTCCCTAAAGAATCTCTTTTTCTTTTCATGGTATGATTCCATCTATAATAAGGATCCTCAGATGAGCAAGAAGTATCTAAAAGATCTCTATATTTACTGAGCTTTTCCCCAAGGACCAATACACTAGGTAAAAACGTAAAAGAGATTCTTTTTTTTCCATCACTTGAGTATGCGCCAAAAAAATATTGAGAGACTTCGGTCCTCACAGGACCTAGGCGAGTTAATGAGCTATTTCCAATATATCGTATCGGTTGATAAACCCTATTATGATCAAAGCACATAATGGGCCATGGTTGCTGGAAGAGCTTTAATTGGATCAATGACAGCAATCGGATCAATGACAGCTTTTCTTTTATACGTACTTTTAAAAATACTTTAAGTTTTCGTGGATCTATAGTCAAAGAGCAGTTATTTCTAGCCATAGCCACGGAGCGTTTATATCTAGCCATAGTCACAGAGCGGACATTTTTGTCTTCATCATTTTTACCTTTAAGAAGAGGTAATGGGGCTCTACCCAAATATAACAAACAATAAAAAAGAATAAGTAAACTAAAGGTTCGATTGATATAACGTCTTAATAAAGTATAATCGATAAGTGAATTACGATCTATACGGAAAGATACCAATTTTATAAAAATTGTTAATAGAATATGACCGCCCAACCAACCGCAAAGACCACTTATCATAAAGGATATATTAGGGCTGTAACGAAAAAGAAAGAGGTTCACCAGTCTTGTTAATACGGGATTTGCTAAAAGAATGGGATTCAACAATTGAAGCATTAGACCATCCATAAATAGACTTAGAGCTTTTGGATTGTTGATCGAATTCATGAGGTGCGGAGATTCAGAACTTGAAGGTTTGTCCATAATTTTGAAAAAACGAAAGAACATATATGGTACGACTAATAAAGTTATTGCATAAGGTTTCCACAGCGCTGCATAAAAGGGCGAATAATACATGGATAAAAATCCTATTAATTGTCCCGTAATAGAACCACTTATGGCTATTATACCATAGCCAGGTTTTCCCAAAAGGAAGGATCTCGTGGAATATATTTTAGAGGGACCAAAAGGCAATGTAGCAAGAAATCCATAATATAGCCCAAATATGATGATCGGACCTGAAACTTCTACCCATGAGGACAACGGACCCAATAGTAGGCTAAGTTCTTTTATCATATGATAAAGCTCCCCTTGACCTTGGTCAAAAAATTATTTTGATGATTATTTGATTTAGCATAATTGATTTCTAAGAAATATTCTAATATCTGTTACATATGATGCTATTAATATATATATTATCTGTTTGTTATCTTATTTAACAAGAGTACTGATATATATATTACTTGTTGTTCTTTCGAACAAGGGTGGTCCGATCCAAGTTATCTAAGTTTTCGTTACGTCGCAGAGGTCGGGTAACCAATTCTAGTACATCTCTCGCATTGGCAAATCCATGAATCTGGGCAAAAGTAAATTCAACTGACCATTTAGTACCAATTCCTCTCGCCCCTAACGGGTTAGCATGAGCCATTCCGGTGATTGCTAGGTCGGGTTTTAGCTCGCGCATACGTCGTATCTGATTCGAATTATCAGGTTTCTCTACAATCCGTGGTATGGGCATACACATTCTTATACATGTTTTTTTTAAAAGCGCTAATTCAGCAGCTTGATACCGTTTATCCAAATATGGAATACCAATTTCATAAACGATCATACCACATCTGATTAAGAATCTGGCTATAGATATTTCTATTAGATTATCTCCCATGAAAAAGACAGATTTTCCGCGTACCAAATCAAGATAATCTTTTAAACTCTCCCATATCCGTTCCTCTATTTCCTCCAGATTCTGGGCCTCAATACCAAATACAGGACAAATCCTTTCGATCCAAGCACGCGTTCCGTCCGGACCAATAGGAAAAGGAGCTACGATTAATTCGCATTTTTTTCGTCTTATCAAAGTTGTTGCTGTACGACTAAGAAATGGGTTAACCCCACAAACATAAACTCCATCACCCAGTGAAGGAAGATCGGCATATCTCTGAGCGGGCAACCAACCTGATACCTTGATGAATTGGCGTCTTAATTCTGTATCAAGCTGAGAAACCAAATTCGAGGGTAAAGACCCAAAAATAACTAAGGGAGGATGATTTGCATATTCCACCAAATTATTTTCCTTCAGAAGAGGAAAAGGAAATAATTTTTTTTTAGTTTCTTTTGATTCACCAATGGGGAATTCTTGGTCTGGACAACGATGTGCCATTACAGCTAAGACAGTATCTTCCCCCTGAGTAAAAGCATAATCCAGTCCATTTGCTCTTGCCACTAGAATTGGCACTCCAATTTCATATTCCAATTTGGGTGCCATACCTTCCAAATCCATTTTTATTATTTCTGTAGTACAGGTACCTATCCATATGATGACGCTGGGGTCTCTATCT